GTTAATGTAGCTTAATAATAAAGCGAAGCACTGAAAATGCTTAGATGAGTCCACCCACTCCATAAACACATAGGTTTGGTCCTGGCCTTTCCATTAGTTATTAATAAACTTACACATGCAAGAATCCTCGCCCCAGTGAAAATGCCCTCTACACCATTAATGGTGAAAAGGAGCAGGTATCAAGCACACTAAAAGTAGCTCAAAACACCTTGCTAAGCCACACCCCCACGGGAAACAGCAGTGATAAAAATTAAGCAATAAACGGAAGTCTGACTAAGTTATATTACTAAGGACTGGTTAATCTCGTGCCAGCCACCGCGGTCATACGATTAGGCCAAACTAATGGATATACGGCGTAAAGAGTGTTTTAGAAAATTTAATTATAAATAAAGTTAAACTCTAACTAGGCTGTAAAAAGCCTTAGTTACTGTAAAATATATTACGAAAGTAACTTTAATATTTCTGACTACACTATAGCTAAGACCCAAACTGGGATTAGATACCCCACTATGCTTAGCCCTAAACATAAAAAATTTACAAACAAAATTATTCGCCAGAGTACTACCAGCAAAAGCTAGAAACTCAAAGGACTTGGCGGTGCCTTATATCCTTCTAGAGGAGCCTGTTCTATAATCGATAAACCCCGATTTACCTCACCAATCTTTGCCAAGTCAGCCTATATACCGCCATCTTCAGCAAACCCTAAAAAGGAACAGTAGTAAGCACAAGTATTAACATAAAAACGTTAGGTCAAGGTGTAGCCAATAGATTGGAAAGAAATGGGCTACATTCCCCAGATTGGGGAACAACTTTCTACGAAAACTCATGTGAAATCAAGAGTTAAAGGTGGATTTAGCAGTAAATTAAGAATAGAGTGCTTAATTGAATAAGGCCATGAGGCACGCACACACCGCCCGTCACCCTCCTCAAGTAAAAATATTATTAATTATATAAATCCAAAAATATTGAATTATGAGAGGAGATAAGTCGTAACAAGGTAAGTGTACTGGAAAGTGCACTTGGAAAACGCAAAGTGTAGCTTAAATATAAAGCACCTAGTTTACACCTAGAAGATTTCACATAAAATGACCACTTTGAAACTAAGAGTAGCTCTAAAATAAATCCCTAAAAAATATCTTAATAATATTAAACAAAACATTTAAAATAATTAAAGTATATGTGATAGAAATAATATTAGACGCTATAGAGAGAGTACCGCAAGGGAAAAGTGAAAGAAAATTATAAGTAAAAAATAGCAAAGATTAAATCTTGTACCTTTCGCATAATGATTCAACTAGAAAACATTAGCAAAAAGAATTGAAGTTAATTACCCCGAAACCAGACGAGCTACCTAATAGCAGCCTATATGAGCGAACTCATCTATGTGGCAAAATAGTGAGACGACTATTAGGTAGAGGCGACAAACCTATCGAGCCTGGTGATAGCTGGTTGTCCGGAACAGAATTTTAGTTCTGACTTAAAATTACCAAAAAAACTAGAAAATTAAAATGTAAATTTAAGGAATAATCTAAAAGGGTACAGCCTTTTAGATAGGGGATACAACCCTTATTAGAGAGTAAAAACAAATAAACCACAATAGTTGGCCTAAAAGCAGCCACCAAATAAGATAGCGTTCAAGCTCAACAGCAAAAAAAAATTAATCCCAATTATTATAAATTAATACTCCTAATACAAAACCGGACTACTCTATTTATAAATAGAAGCAACAATGTTGATATGAGTAACAAGAAACACTTCTCCCAGCACATGTGTATATCAGAACGAATATATCACTGATAGTTACCAAAATAAAAAAACACATCAACCAGATATTAATATCAATTGTTAACCCAACACAGGAGTGCAACAAGGGAAAGATTAAAAAAAGCAAAAGGAACTCGGCAAATATAAACCCCGCCTGTTTACCAAAAACATCACCTCTAGCATAAAAAGTATTAGAGGCACTGCCTGCCCGGTGACTTTAGTTTAACGGCCGCGGTATCCTGACCGTGCAAAGGTAGCATAATCACTTGTTCTCTAAATAGGGACTTGTATGAATGGCCCCACGAGGGTTTTACTGTCTCTTGCTTTCAATCAGTGAAATTGACCTTCCCGTGAAGAGGCGGGAATCATCCAATAAGACGAGAAGACCCTATGGAGCTTTAATTAACTAACCTACTAAAATTTAATATAACCCTAACAAGGGATAAAATATCTTTTATTAAGTTAGCAATTTAGGTTGGGGTGACCTCGGAATAAAAATAAACTCCCGAGAAAATTTATCAAGACCTACAAGTCAAAATTATCTCAATAAACATTGACCCGCCATAGCGATCAACGAAACAAGTTACCCTAGGGATAACAGCGCAATCCTATTTAAGAGTCCATATCGACAATTAGGGTTTACGACCTCGATGTTGGATCAGGACATCCCAATGGTGCAGCAGCTATTAATGTGTTCGTTTGTTCAACGATTAAAGTCCTACGTGATCTGAGTTCAGACCGGAGTAATCCAGGTCGGTTTCTATCTATTTTAAGTCCCTCCCAGTACGAAAGGACAAGAGAGACAGGGCCTACTTAAAATAAGCGCCCTAACAATAAAAGATGAATTAATCTTAATCTCAAATATATAAATATTCACCCTAAAGCAGGGTAAAGTTAAAGTGGCAGAGACCGGTAATTGCATAAAACTTAAGCTTTTAATATCGGAGGTTCAATTCCTCTCTTTAACAATTTTATGTATCTTGTAAATCTACTAACTACAATTGTCCCAGTTCTATTAGCCGTAGCATTCCTAACATTATTAGAGCGCAAAGTATTAGGCTATATACAACTCCGGAAAGGTCCTAATATTGTAGGTCCCTATGGACTACTCCAACCGATTGCTGACGCAGTAAAGCTATTTACTAAAGAACCCATACAACCACTAACATCCTCCCTCACTTTATTTATTATTGCACCCACCCTAGCACTAACCCTAGCCCTAATAATGTGAATCCCACTACCCATACCACACCCACTAATTAATATAAACCTAAGCATTTTATTTATATTGGCCTTATCTAGTTTAGCAGTATACGCCATCTTATGATCCGGGTGAGCCTCAAATTCTAAATATGCATTAATTGGAGCCCTACGAGCAGTAGCTCAAACCATCTCCTATGAAGTAACCCTAGCTATCATTATTTTATCAATCCTACTTATAAATGGTTCATTTACACTATCCACACTAATTACAACCCAAAAATATATTTGACTAATTATCCCCTCATGACCTCTAGCCATAATATGATTCATCTCAACCCTAGCCGAAACTAACCGTGCTCCCTTCGACTTAACAGAAGGAGAATCAGAATTAGTCTCAGGTTTCAATGTAGAATATGCCGGAGGTCCCTTTGCCCTTTTCTTCTTAGCAGAGTATGCTAACATCATTATAATAAATGCCCTAACAACTATTCTATTCTTAGGCGCATATAATAATCCAATATTCCCTGAAACACATACTACCAATTTTATAATTAAATCCCTTTTACTTACAATATTTTTCCTATGAATCCGAGCATCATACCCACGATTCCGATATGATCAACTAATACATCTATTATGAAAAAATTTTTTACCACTAACCCTGGTAATATGCATATGACACGTAACTCTACCGATTATTATAGCAAGCATCCCACCCCAAACATAAGAAATATGTCTGACAAAAGAGTTACTTTGATAGAGTAAATCATAGGGGCTAAATCCCCTTATTTCTAGAATTACAGGAATTGAACCTGCCCCTAAGAATTCAAAAATCTTCGTGCTACCTTCGCTACACTAGATTCTAAGTAAGGTCAGCTAAATAAGCTATCGGGCCCATACCCCGAAAATGTTGGTTTCTACCCTTCCCGTACTAATTAATCCCCTAATCTTCTCCCTAATTATAACAACAATAATCTCAGGGACCTTATTAGTTATAATAAGCTCACACTGATTTATAGTCTGAGTAGGGTTTGAAATAAATATATTAGCCATTATCCCCCTACTAACAAAACAACATAATCCACGATCTACAGAAGCTGCAACAAAATATTTCCTCACACAAGCAACAGCCTCAATATTACTTATAATGGCCGCAGTAATTAATCTATTATATACAGGCCACTGATCTATCATAAAACTAATTAACCCTATTGCATCCACCATAATAACAATAGCCCTTACAATAAAACTGGGATTATCACCATTTCATTTTTGAGTGCCTGAAGTAACCCAAGGAGTCCCTTTATCATCTGGAATAATCCTACTAACATGACAGAAACTAGCACCTCTATCAGTACTATATATGATTATACCCCTAATAAATTTAACACTACTTATAATTATATCATTACTATCAATTGCAATTGGCGGATGAGGAGGACTTAACCAAACCCAACTACGCAAGATTATAGCTTATTCATCCATTGCCCATATAGGATGAATAATTTCCATCCTAATATATAATCCAACCATAACACTACTAAACCTTTACATCTATATTGCAATAACAATCACAACTTTCATATTACTAATAACAAGCTCAGCAACTACAACAACATCTTTATCTCACACATGAAACAAATTACCCCTTATTACCATAATAATTCTAATTACAATAATGTCTTTAGGAGGTTTACCACCATTAACAGGATTCTTACCAAAATGACTAATCATTCAAGAAATAACAAAAAATAACAATATTTTAATACCAACAATCATAGCCCTACTGGCCCTACTAAATCTATATTTTTATACACGCATTACATATGTTACCTCACTTACAATATTTCCAACAACAAACAACATAAAAATCAACTGACAATTTAAAAACCCAAAAAAAATAAAATGTCTACCCATCCTAATCACCATTTCAACCCTCATTCTTCCAATATCCCCAATAATATTAATTCTGGACTAGGAGTTTAGGTTATCTAGACCAGGAGCCTTCAAAGCCCCAAGAAGATACTAATTATCTAACTCCTGCTGCCTAAGGACTGCAAGACTTTATCCTACATCTAATGAACGCAAATCAATTACTTTAATTAAGCTAAGTCCTTACTAGATTGATGGGATTTTAACCCATAAAATATTAGTTAACAGCTAAATACCCTAAGCAACTGGCTTCAATCTACTTCTCCCGCCGCGAAAAAAAAAAGGCGGGAGAAGCCCCGGCAGGATTGAAGCTGCTTCTTTGAATTTGCAATTCAATATGTGATTACACCACGGAGCTTGGTAAAAAGAGGGTTGACACCTCTGTCTTTAGATTTACAGTCTAATACCTACTCGGCCATTTTACCTATGTTCATTAATCGATGATTATTTTCAACTAACCATAAAGACATTGGTACTCTGTATCTCTTATTTGGTGCTTGAGCTGGAATAGTGGGCACTGCATTAAGCCTTTTAATTCGTGCTGAATTAGGCCAGCCAGGGGCCCTATTAGGGGACGATCAAATTTATAATGTAATTGTTACAGCACATGCCTTTGTAATAATTTTCTTTATAGTTATACCTATTATAATTGGTGGATTTGGAAACTGATTAGTTCCTCTCATAATTGGAGCTCCCGATATAGCTTTCCCCCGTATAAATAATATAAGCTTCTGACTCCTGCCCCCTTCCTTCCTACTGCTATTGGCTTCTTCTATAGTAGAAGCGGGGGCAGGAACAGGCTGAACGGTTTATCCTCCCTTAGCAGGAAACCTCGCCCACGCAGGGGCCTCTGTCGATCTTACTATTTTTTCACTACACCTGGCAGGTGTTTCATCTATTCTAGGGGCTATTAATTTTATTACTACTATTATTAATATAAAACCCCCTGCCCTATCCCAATATCAAACACCACTGTTTGTTTGATCCGTATTAATCACGGCTGTCCTTCTTCTACTATCACTTCCAGTTCTAGCTGCCGGAATTACAATACTGTTAACCGACCGGAATTTAAACACAACTTTTTTTGACCCTGCTGGAGGAGGAGATCCAATCTTATACCAACATTTATTCTGATTTTTCGGTCACCCAGAAGTTTATATCCTAATTCTCCCTGGTTTCGGCATCATCTCGCACATTGTTACATATTATTCGGGCAAAAAAGAGCCCTTTGGTTATATAGGAATAGTGTGAGCTATAATATCAATTGGTTTCCTAGGATTTATTGTATGAGCCCACCATATATTTACAGTAGGCATGGACGTAGATACTCGAGCCTATTTTACTTCAGCTACTATAATTATTGCTATTCCTACTGGAGTTAAAGTTTTCAGCTGATTAGCTACCCTTCATGGGGGAAATATTAAATGATCTCCCGCAATATTATGAGCCCTGGGATTTATTTTCCTATTCACAGTAGGGGGGTTAACAGGCATTGTACTTGCCAATTCCTCCCTTGATATTGTACTTCACGATACATACTATGTAGTAGCACATTTCCACTACGTATTATCGATAGGAGCAGTATTCGCTATCATAGGAGGCTTTATTCACTGATTCCCCTTATTTACAGGCTATACAATAAGTGACACTTGAGCAAAAATCCACTTCCTAATTATATTTATAGGAGTTAATATAACCTTTTTCCCTCAACATTTCCTAGGCTTATCTGGAATACCACGACGTTACTCAGATTACCCCGATGCCTATACTACTTGAAATACTGTCTCATCCATAGGCTCATTTATTTCACTAACAGCTGTAGTATTAATAGTTTTTATAGTATGAGAAGCATTTGCATCAAAACGAGAAGTACTGGTTGTCGAATTACCTTCAACAAACCTTGAGTGACTTCACGGATGTCCTCCTCCATACCACACATTTGAAGAACCTACCTATGTAAATCACAAATAAGATAAGTCTAAGAGAGGAAGGTTTCGAACCCCCAGAAATTGGTTTCAAGCCAATACCATAACCACTATGACTCTCTCAATTAATAAGATATTAGTAAAATTTACATAACTTTGTCAAAGTTAAATTATAGGTGAAAATCCTGTATATCTTTATGGCATATCCCTTCCAACTAGGTTTCCAAGATGCAACTTCACCTATCATAGAAGAATTATTAAGCTTCCATGACCACGCCTTAATGATTGTATTCTTAATTAGCTCTCTAGTACTATATATTATTTCACTTATATTAACAACCAGTCTAACGCACACAAGTACCATAGATGCACAGGAAGTAGAAACGATCTGAACAATTCTGCCTGCTATTATTTTAATTATAATTGCCCTACCTTCCCTACGAATTCTTTATATAATAGATGAGATTAATAACCCATTGGTAACAATCAAGACCCTGGGCCACCAATGATATTGAAGTTATGAATATACTGATTACGAGGACCTTATATTTGACTCCTATATAATTCCCACTCACGAACTAAACCCCGGTCAACTTCGCTTACTTGAAGTTGACAATCGAGTAGTTCTCCCTGCTGAATTAACGATCCGAATGCTAATCTCATCTGAAGATGTCTTACACTCCTGAGCCGTCCCCTCTTTAGGTTTAAAAACCGATGCTATCCCAGGACGCCTAAATCAAACAACACTTCTATCCACACGACCGGGTCTATATTATGGACAGTGCTCCGAAATTTGTGGTTCTAACCATAGTTTTATACCTATCGTTCTTGAGATAGTACCATTAAAATATTTTGAAAAATGATCTTCATCAATACTATAGTTTCATTAAGAAGCTAAATAGCACTAACCTTTTAAGTTAGAGATTGGAAGCTTAGATCTTCCCTTAATGATATGCCACAGTTAAATACATCAACCTGAGCTATTACAATTATATCAGTAATTATTACTCTATTTATTGTGTTTCAACTAAAAATTTCCAATCACTACTACTATTTGGACCCAGAACCTACACTAATTAAATCACAAACACACACAACCCCTTGAGAAACCAAATGAACGAAAATCTATTTGCCTCTTTCATTACCCCTACGATAATAGGTCTACCTATTGTTATTCTTATTGTGATATTCCCTAGTATCTTATTTCCATCAACAAAACGCTTAATTAATAACCGCTTAATTGCTATACAACAATGACTCCTCCGATTAATCACAAAACAAATAATGGCCATTCACAGTAAAAAGGGCCAAACTTGAGCCCTAATACTAATGTCACTAATTATATTCATTGGATCAACAAACCTACTAGGCTTACTACCCCACTCATTCACCCCAACAACACAACTATCAATAAATATCGGAATGGCTATTCCTCTCTGGGCCGGCACTGTAATCTTAGGCTTCCGCCACAAAACAAAAGCATCCCTAGCACACTTTTTACCCCAAGGAACACCCCTGCCTCTAATTCCCATACTAGTAATTATCGAAACAATTAGTTTGTTTATCCAACCCATGGCACTAGCCGTACGGCTTACAGCAAACATTACCGCGGGACACTTATTAATTCATCTAATCGGAAGTGCTACCCTTGCCTTAATAGATATTAGCATAACCACAGCCTTTATTACATTTATTATTCTAGTATTATTAACCATATTAGAATTTGCCGTTGCCTTAATTCAAGCATATGTTTTCACCCTATTAGTAAGCCTTTACTTACACGATAATACCTAATGACCCACCAAACACATGCATATCATATAGTAAACCCAAGCCCTTGACCCCTAACAGGAGCTTTATCTGCCCTTCTTTTAACCTCCGGCTTAGTAATATGATTCCATTTTAATTCAATACTCTTGTTATCAATTGGACTAATTACTAATACACTAACTATATATCAATGATGACGAGATATTGTCCGAGAGGGCACATTTCAAGGACATCATACACCAATTGTACAAAAGGGGCTTCGTTATGGAATAATTTTATTTATCGTATCAGAGGTATTCTTCTTTTCAGGCTTTTTCTGAGCCTTCTACCACTCAAGCCTGGCCCCTACTCCAGAATTGGGGGGTTATTGACCCCCAGCAGGCATTATTCCCCTAAACCCAATAGAAGTACCTCTTCTTAATACGTCTGTTCTACTTGCCTCAGGAGTATCAATCACATGGGCCCATCACAGCCTTATGGAGGGCAATCGAAAAAACATAATACAAGCACTATTTATTACTATCTTTTTAGGACTGTATTTTACATTACTACAAGCCTCCGAATATTATGAAACACCATTCACCATTTCAGACGGAGTATATGGATCCACCTTCTTTATGGCCACAGGATTCCACGGACTCCATGTAATTATCGGCTCTACATTTTTGATCGTATGCTTCCTGCGCCAAATAAATTTTCATTTTACATCTAATCATCACTTTGGGTTTGAAGCAGCAGCCTGATATTGACATTTCGTAGATGTTGTATGACTATTCCTGTATGTCTCTATTTATTGATGAGGCTCTTACTTTCTTAGTATTAATTAGTACAGCTGACTTCCAATCAACTAGACTTGGTCAAACCCAGGAGAAAGTAATAAATTTTATACTAACATTAATTATTAATACCCTATTAGCATCTCTATTAGTAATAATTGCGTTTTGACTCCCTCAAATAAATGTATACGCTGAAAAATCTAGCCCATATGAGTGTGGTTTCGACCCTATAGGATCAGCTCGCCTCCCTTTCTCAATAAAATTTTTCTTAGTCGCCATTACTTTCCTGCTCTTTGATTTAGAAATCGCACTTTTATTACCCCTGCCATGAGCCTCCCAAACTAATAAATTGATAATTATATTACTCATATCCCTAGCCTTAATCTCACTATTAATTATTAGCCTAGCCTATGAATGATTACAAAAAGGATTAGAATGATCCGAATATGATAATTAGTTTAAGAAAAACAAGTGATTTCGACTCACTAGACTATGATTACATTTCATAATTATCAACATGTCCCTGACCTACATAAACATTATACTGGCATTTATTACATCCCTTCTAGGATTACTTATATACCGATCGCACTTAATGTCTTCTCTCCTGTGCCTAGAAGGTCTAATACTCTCTTTGTTTGTATTAATCACTGTTACTATTCTCATTACCCATACAACTTTGGCTAGTATAATACCAATTATTTTACTGGTATTTGCAGCTTGTGAAGCAGCTATCGGCCTCTCTCTGCTAGTAGCAGTGTCTAACACATATGGAATTGACCACGTACAAAACCTGAATTTACTCCAATGCTAAAAATTATTATTCCTACAATTATGTTAATTCCACTTACATGATTATCAAAAAATAATATAGTATGAATTAATTCTACAATTTACAGCCTAATAATTAGCATAACATGCTTGCCCCTAATAAATCAATCCTGCGATAACAGCCTAAATATATCTATATTATTCTTCTCCGACTCACTATCAACCCCACTACTAATATTAACTACCTGACTTCTTCCACTTATAATTATTGCCAGCCAACATCACTTGTCAAAAGAGTCAGTTATACAAAAGAAAATCTATATTACTATAATAATCCTACTGCAAATCTTTCTAATCATAACATTTTCCGCCACTGAACTAATTATATTTTATATTTTATTTGAGGCCACACTAGTGCCAACTCTTATTATAATTACCCGATGAGGGGGACAAACCGAACGACTAAATGCTGGAATTTATTTCCTTTTTTATACACTGGCCGGATCGCTACCCCTACTAGTCGCACTAATTTATACTCAAACCACGATAGGCTCACTAAACCTATTATTAATGCAATACTGAATTAAATTTTCACCACATATATGAAGTAATTCCGCCCTCTGATTGGCATACATAATAGCATTTATAGTAAAAATACCTTTATATGGTCTTCACCTATGGCTGCCTAAAGCCCACGTTGAAGCCCCCATCGCAGGATCTATAGTACTAGCAGCCATTTTACTAAAACTAGGGGGATACGGTATACTACGAATTACCCTTTTATTAGAACCTAACACTAACTTTATAGCCTACCCGTTCTTAATATTATCCCTGTGGGGTATAGTCATAACCAGCTCTATTTGCCTACGCCAAACGGACTTAAAATCACTAATTGCCTATTCTTCTGTAAGCCATATAGCACTTGTTATTATAGCAATTCTAATCCAAAGCCCCTGAAGCTTTATAGGAGCAACAGCTCTAATAATCGCACATGGCCTAACGTCCTCAATATTATTTTGTTTAGCAAACTCTAATTATGAGCGAACCCATAGCCGGACCATAATCTTAGCTCGAGGATTACAAATAATTCTTCCCCTAATAGCGGCATGATGATTATTAGCAAGCCTAACAAACCTAGCCCTCCCACCATCCATCAACTTAATTGGAGAGTTATTTGTAACTATAGCTATATTTTCATGATCCCATTTATCCATTATTCTCCTAGGAATTAATATTACCATTACTGCCCTATATACACTCTACATATTAATCACAACTCAACGAGGAAAATATACCCACCATATTCATAACATCAAACCCTCCTTCACCCGAGAAAATACCCTTATAATATTACACCTAACGCCACTACTACTTTTATCTATCAACCCACAAATTATTTTAGGAACATCATACTGTAAATATAGTTTAACAAAAACTTTAGATTGTGAATCTAAAAATAGAAAATAGAATTTCTTATTTACCGAGAAAGAATGCAAGAACTGCTAACTCATGCCCCCGTGCTTAAAAACACGGCTTTTTCAAACTTTTAAAGGATAGGAGTTATCCGTTGGTCTTAGGAACCAAAAAATTGGTGCAACTCCAAATAAAAGTTATAAACCTATTTTCTACTATGATATTACTTTCTCTAGTTATTCTAGTTCTACCCCTAATAAATAACCCCAACAAATACTCAAACCACAATCACTACCCTGAATATGTCAAAATAATAATCTCATATTCCTTTATAATAAGTATCCCTCCAACTATTATATTTATTCAATCTGGAGAAGAAATAGTAATCTCAAACTGACATTGAATAACAATCCAAACAATAAAATTATCCCTTAGCTTTAAATTAGATTTCTTCTCTATAATATTTGTACCAATTGCCCTATTTATTACCTGATCTATTATAGAATTTTCAATATGATATATACATTCAGATCCTAATATTAACCGATTCTTCAAATATCTACTTATATTTTTAATTACTATATTAATTTTAGTCACTGCTAACAATATCTTTCAACTATTTATCGGATGGGAGGGGGTAGGAATTATATCATTTTTACTTATTGGCTGATGATACGGCCGAGCAGATGCCAACACAGCCGCACTACAGGCAATTTTATATAACCGAATCGGAGACGTAGGCTTTATCTTAACTATAGCATGATTTATGACAAATTCAAATTCATGAGAAATTCAACAAATCTTTACTCTAAACTTAGAAAACAATACACTACCACTAATAGGCCTATTGCTAGCTGCAACAGGTAAATCAGCCCAATTCGGCCTACATCCATGACTCCCCTCTGCCATAGAGGGGCCCACACCAGTATCAGCCCTACTACACTCTAGTACAATAGTAGTAGCAGGTATTTTTTTACTTATCCGATTTTACCCAATAATAGAAAATAACAAAACTGCTCAAACATTAGCGCTATGTTTAGGAGCTGTAACAACCCTTTTTACAGCTATTTGCGCCCTAACTCAAAATGATATTAAAAAGATTGTAGCCTTTTCTACCTCAAGCCAATTAGGTCTTATAATAGTTACAATTGGAATTAATCAACCCCACCTAGCATTTCTCCATATCTGCACACACGCGTTCTTTAAAGCCATACTATTCTTATGCTCCGGCTCCATTATCCACAGCCTGAACGACGAACAAGATATTCGAAAAATGGGCGGCCTATTTAAACCAATGCCCTTTACAACTACTGCCCTAATCATTGGAAGCCTCGCACTTACAGGAATACCTTTCCTAACAGGATTTTACTCAAAAGACCTAATTATTGAAACCGCCAACACGTCTTATACAAACGCCTGAGCCCTGTTAATTACCCTAGTTGCTACCTCACTAACAGCCGTATATAGCACCCGTATTATTTTCTTCGCACTACTTGGAAAACCACGATTTCCCTCCTTAATTTTAATCAATGAAAACAATCCACTATTAATTAATTCCATTACCCGTCTACTCATTGGTAGTATTTTTGCCGGATTCATTATTTCTAATAATTTGACTCCATCAACAGTACCTCAAATAACCATGCCCCCATATCTAAAGCTTGCCGCCCTATTAGTTACCCTGACCGGATTTATTTTGGCTTTAGAACTTGGATACGCAACTCAAAACTTAAAATTTAAACACCCATCCCCAACATTTAAATTTTCAACACTACTCGGATATTTTCCCTCCATTATGCACCGTATTAATCCAATAATAAATCTTTATATTAGCCAAAAATCAGCCACTATACTTATAGATATAATCTGATTAGAAACAACATTACCCAAACTAATTTCAAAAATTCAACAAAACTCTGCAACCACAATCTCCACTCAAAAAGGCCTAATCAAATTCTACTTCCTTTCATTTTTGATTACCATAACAATTGCCACAATTATCTTTAATTTCCTCGGGTAATTTCTAAAATAATAACTACCCCAATAAGTAAAGATCAGCCAGTAACAACTACTAATCAATTACCATAACTATATAACGCAGCAACACCCACAGCCTCCTCACTAAAAAACCCTGAACCCCCTGTATCATAAATAGCCCAATCTCCAACCTCACTAAACTCATAAACCAATTCTAAATCCTCACCAATTAATACATACATAATTAGTACAAATTCCATAATTAAACCAACAATAAATGACCCCAACACAATTACATTAGAAACTCACACCTCGGGATACTGCTCCGTAGCCATAGCCGTAGTATACCCAAAAACCACCAACATACCCCCTAAATAAATTAAAAATACTATTAAACCTAAAAAAGAACCCCCAAAACTTACAACAATTCCACAACCCACCCCACCACTCAAAATTAATCCAACACCACCATAAATCGGAGACGGTTTTGAAGAAAATCCAACAAAACCAACAACGAAAATAACACTTAAAATAAATACAATATAAATGAACATTATTCTCGCATGGATATAGCCCACGACTAGTGACACGAAAAATCACCGTTGTATTTCAACTACAAGAACAACTAATGACCAACATTCGAAAATCTCACCCCTTAGTAAAAATTATTAATAGTTCATTTATTGACCTACCCGCTCCCTCAAACATTTCATCATGATGAAATTTTGGATCCCTCCTAGGGATCTGCCTAACATTACAAATCTTAACAGGATTATTCTTAGCCATACACTACACATCAGACACTGCCACAGCTTTCAATTCTGTTACCCACATCTGCCGAGACGTAAACTACGGATGAGTCCTACGCTACCTCCACGCCAATGGGGCCTCCATATTTTTTATTTGCTTATATCTCCATGTAGGACGAGGCCTCTATTATGGATCTTACATCTATAAAGAGACTTGAAACGTAGGTATTCTTTTATTATTTGCCGTTATAGCAACAGCCTTTATAGGATATGTACTCCCATGAGGCCAAATGTCATTCTGAGGAGCAACAGTAATTACCAACCTGTTATCTGCAATCCCATACATCGGAACTAATCTCGTAGAATGAATCTGAGGAGGTTTCTCTGTAGACAAAGCAACCCTGACCCGATTCTTCGCCTTCCACTTTTTACTCCCATTTATTATCGCAGCCATAGTAATAGTACACCTTCTGTTCCTACATGAAACAGGATCCAATAACCCAACAGGCATTCCTTCCAATATAGACATAATTCCTTTCCACCCCTATTATACAATTAAAGATGTTTTAGGCTTGCTTATAATAATCATAGCCCTAATAGCTTTAGTATTATTTTCTCCTGACATACTAGGAGACCCAGACAACTATACACCAGCCAATCCTCTAAGTACCCCTCCCCATATTAAACCAGAGTGATATTTCTTATTTGCATACGCAATTCTACGATCAATTCCCAACAAATTAGGTGGGGTACTAGCACTAGTACTCTCTATTCTCATCTTAGCCGTTATTCCCCTCCTTCACACCTCTAAACAACGAAGTATAACCTTTCGTCCTTTCAGCCAATGTCTATTCTGATTACTAGCAGCTGTTCTCGTTACTCTCACATGAATTGGAGGCCAACCAGTAGAACACCCATATGTCATCATTGGCCAATTAACATCTGTACTATACTTCTTAATTATTATTGTGCTAATGCCGCTAGTAAGCCTAATAGAAAACCACTTATTAAAATGAAGAATTAGTCTATGTAGTATATTAATTACACTGGTCTTGTAAACCAGAAAAGGGGAAAAATTTCCCCCAAAGACTCAAGAGAGAAGCTCAAGCCCCACCATCAACACCCAAAGCTGATATTCTAGTTAAACTACCTCTTGGATTTTAAACAATGTACAATAAAAATCACGTTAATTGCCTATGTATTATTTTGCATAAAATTATTTAACCCATGAATATTAAGCAAGTACTTAATAATGTTAATACAACATACCACATATATGTATATCGTACATTAAATTATCTAACCCATGGATATTAAGCAAGTACCCAATCATGTTAATACAACATATTACATCACATGTATAATCGTACATTAAATTGTACCACACATGAATATTAAGCAAGTACATAATAACATTGATATTACATAGACATAAAATGCGTTATAGTACATACACCATCAAATTACTCTAATTCCAGTCAATATGACTATCCTCGTCCACAATCCCTCTCACAAACTAGCTACCTCCGTGAAACCAACAACCCGCCCAACACGTATCACCCTTCTCGCCCCGGGCCCATAAAACGTAGAGTTTCATAACTGGGTCGTAAACGACATCTGGTTCTTACTTCAGGCACATAAAACTAAGATCGCCCACTCGTTCCTCTTAAATAAGACATCACGATGGATTCATGACTAATCAGCCCATGCCGCGGCATAACTGTTCTGCCATGCCCTTGGTATTTTTTAATTTTGGGGATGCCTCGATCCAACATCGGCCGTCAAAGGCCCCGATCCAGACCATATAGTCTAGACGGACTTCGCATGTACCTCATTAGCCCTCATAATGAGGAAGCAGTACTTAATATTAATGAAGCATAGGACATAAAATTAATGATCTAAGGAAATTGAAAAGCTTAAAGTACATAATGTAGGGTTTTACTCACCAATAAACAGGTGTTATAAGGTTAATGATTTAAGGACATACGAGCACGAGCACGAGCACGAGCACGAGCACGAGCACGAGCACGAGCACGAGCACGAGCACGAGCACGAGCACGAGCACGAGCACGAGCACGAGCACGAGCACGAGCACGAGCACGAGCACGAGCACGAGCACGAGCACGAGCCACGAGCACGAGCACGAGCACGAGCACGAGCACGAGCACGAGCACGAGCACGAGCACGAGCACGAGCACGAGCACGAGCACGAGCACGAGCACGAGCACGAGCACGAGCACGAGCACGAGCACGAGCACGAGCACGAGCTTTTTATTTGCAAACCCCCCTTACCCCCCATTAAGCCTAAATTAAAATGTTACCGATAATATCTTGCCAAACCCCTAAAACAAGAACAACAACACTCTAACAATTAAAGACTTAACTAAATTATAAATTCAAGCCCCATAACTCTAAATATTCATAAGGCCTGCATCCCCTTACTTTAGGGATTCGCCTTCCTTAGACAGACATGTCCATAGATCTGAAAAACATTCCATACAAATCCCCATTGATAGTTAAATTAATA